CGGACAGTCTTAAAAATTATTTCCTTAGTAAAAGCTATTTCAAGTAGTAATTCAAAATTTAAATCTAAATAATTCAATTTTATTTGTCTTAAAAACATAAAAAACCGGAGTTAAACCACATATGATCAAACAACCATTTCTTAGCGTATTAATAAATCGCATATCCGCCGTATACATGATGATATACATGATGATAATCAAATCCGTCGTTATGGGTGGATTATATTATGGATTTCTAACCACACTTTCCATAGGTCCTTCTTATTTTTTCCTTTTACGAGATCAGGTTATGGAAAACGGAATTGAGGAGAAGGTAGCAGCAACAACCGGGTTTATTATGGGACAACTTTTGATATTCATATCAATTTATTATCCCCCTCTGCATCTAGCATTAAATAGACCTCATACAATAACCGTATTAGCCCCAGCATATCTCTTAGTTAATTTTTTTTTGAACAATCATTATTTTGCTTATGAATCTACTGGTAAAGATTCAATACGTAAAATTTTTCGCATTCAATGTATTTTTTTGAATAATCTTATCTTTCAATTATTCAACCATTATATTTTACCAAGTCCAACTTTAGCCAGATTGGTCACCATTTATATGTTTCGATGTAACAATAAGATTTTATTTTTAATAAGTAGTTTTATTGGTTGGTTAATTGGTTATTTTTTATTTGTAAAATGGATTAGATTGGTATTAGTCTGGATACAGAAAAATAATTATATTAAATTATACATTAAATCTAATCCATTTCTTCGAAATAAATATTATAATTGGTTTATACTGAACTTGAGAAATTATAAGGCTAGAATCTTTAATACCTTATTATTTATTATATGTATATACGCTTTACGCTCACCCATTTTTACTAAAAAATTAATCTTAGCAAACCAAGTGACTAGAGAAGAAAGCGAAGAAGAAATGATAAGAACAGTGCATAGATTAGCAAAAGAAGAAGCCATAAAAACAGAAATGAAGAGACGAATGAGAATAGATCTATATAAACATCTTGCAGAGAAAAAAATAAAAAATCCTAAATTTCAATCAATGATGTTTGCTTTTAACTATATAAAGCAGAATGATCAAAATATTAACAATTTGGATTTAAAAAATGTAGAAATGGATCCAGAGTACGTTGTTTTAGTTAAAAAATATAAAAAAGACTTAGAAAAAAATGTCCAAAACCCCTTTTTAAATATTCTTTTTGATCCAATGGGATGGAATCTACCATTGCGATACAAAAACTTTGACGATGATAGAGTTGTTAAAAATGAACAATCACAATATTTTTTTAACATATCCAAAAGTGATGGAAAAGAAAGAATATCGTTTACATATCCTCGTGCTTTAAACTTGATAAAAGAAAGGCTAAAAAAAAAGATACCTTATTTTATAAAATCTTTAATTGATAACTTAACTAATAACTTTTCCAACTCTTGGCTCCATTGGATTGATATCAATAAAAAAAGGGCAAGAAGTTTAAATAATGAGTTGAGAAGTCGAATTGAAATTTTAGATCAAAAAGAAAGTGATATAAATTTAGCTAATAAATTTAATGAATTGATAAATCGAATTAAACCTTTAGACAAAAGAACTCAAGAAAGAGAGAGAAGTTTAAATAATGAATTGATAAATCGAATTGAAATTTTAGATAAAAAAAAAAGTGATATAAATTTAGCTAATAAATTTAATGAGTTGACAAATCGAATGGAAACTTTAGCTAAAGAAAACCAAAGTTTCCATATATATAAAAAACTATATAAAGATTTTTTATCCACTAAGATTATTCCTGTGGATATACTTAAAACTAAAACAAGAACTGGATTATATAATATAATTAAAACTAAAACTCAATTATGTTATGACAAAGATACAAAAAAATATAAATATTTACCCAAAATATATGATCCTTTATTAAACAAACTTCATCAATATGTAGAATTTCCAAAGGAATTTGGAATAAATATACTGAATGCAGTCTTTTTTTGGAATGTAAACTACAAAAATGATCCAGAAAGAAAGGAATTTGATCAAAAATTATTGTTTGAAGGAATTATTAGTTATGTAACTGCACACAATATAATTAAAAAATTTAGAAGCGATTTAAATATGAATGAAAGATTGGGCGTTGAGTGTGAGATAAATTTTAAAAAAATTGGACCTGAAATGGTAAGAGCTAATTTTTTGGTTGATCAAATTTTGACTGAGAATGAGGTTAATCAATCAAAAGAAGGTCATTTTATAACTGTTAACGAAATAAAAACAAGAGAATTCCAATTAAAAGAAGCTAGAATAGAAAAAATAAAAGAAGCTAGAAGAATAAGAAAAAAAACTAGAATATATAGAGAACATATAAAACTAGAAAATTTTTCAAAAAAAGTAAAAGAAATTAACAAAGACAATGATGCCTATAAAAATATAAAAGAAAAGGAAAAAAAAGATAGAATAGAAAAAGAAATATACAACAAAATAAAAAATTTCATGAAAAGAATTAAAGACGAGCTATATTATCATGAAACTATAGATTTATTACATAATCCAAAAGTTACTTTACTAAAACCTTCCCGTCGATGTACATATAAATTAAGAACAGAAGACGAAAATATACTAGACGACTCTAATGATCCAAAAAGAAAAGCATTGGGTTATTTTCAAATACGTTCACGAAAGGGTAAACGTATATTAATAGAGGAAGATGATGATATTTTATTAAGTCGAGAAGAAAGAAAACTGAAGAAAAAGAAAGCTAAGGAAAAAATAGATAAGGTGAAAGGGATAAAATTCAAGAAATATGACGCTTATATACGCCATATAAGAGGATCGGACTTTCGACGCGAGTTAGTTGTGAGTACCATGCGGTCTCGAAGACGGAAAACAATTATTTTAGATTGGATTCAATCACATGTGCATTCCCCTATTTTTTTAGACAGAATTTATAGAGATCCTTTTTATTATTTTGATATACCGGGTATTATTAAATTAGTTTTTAAAAAATTAGTGAATACATCAGAAAAATTTAAAAACTTTATCTATATATTTAAAAACTCTATCGATATAAAGGATAAAATAAAAACTGAGGATGAAAGACGCAAAGAAGAATTTGATAAAAAAAGAAATTTAAATACAACTTTTGAAGGAGGATTTAATGAGAAAGAAATTCCGCGTAGACCAGGGATATTTAAGTGGGTGCCAGGAGTACAGAGTTGTGTCGTAGTAGTTCAATATTTTTGGAGAAGATATATTTTCTTACCTTCAGCAATAATTGCGAAAAATATTGTACGTATACTCCTATATCAACATCCGGAATGGCATGAGGATTTTAAAAAATTGAATAGAGAAATATACCGTATATGTAATTATGATGGTAGTCAAGTACCTGTTGAACGAATATTGCCAGAACATTGGGGAGAGGATGGATTTCAGATAAAAATATTCTTTCCTTTCGTTTTGAAACCTTGGAAAAAAGCTAATTTAGGATTATCTAAGGAAGAGAAATCACGAAGAAGGATAAATAATTTTTGTTTTTTAACAATTTATGGAATGGAAACTGATTGCCCTTCTGGTTCGCCCAGAGTACAACCTAACTTCTTTAAACCTATTTTAAAGGAATTAAGAAAAAGATTAAGAAAATTTAAAAAATTAATAAAAGAACAAATTATCAAAATAATAAAAATAAGAAAAGAACTTTTGATATTCTTTAAAGATCACAAAAAAGATCATAAAGATAAAGTTTTTGAATTATCACGGGAAATAGAAAAAATAGAAATTAAAAAAGAAAATAATTTCAATCATAAAATTGAAGAAAATTTAAGTAAATATCCAATTAAAGATACAAAAATACTTATTAAGGTGCCGACAATAAAAACAACACCTATATTAAGAAATAGAAATTTAAAAGAAAGAGGTGTTAGAATAATTTGTAAATTACCTTTGTTTTTAAAAATTATTATTGAAAAAATATACACAAATATATTTTTATCTTACATTAATATTTCGAAAACAACTAAAGTACTTTTTAAAAATAATATTTTTGATAAATTATTTGTAAAAACTTTAAAAATTCCATCGATTTTATTAAAAAATTACTTTAATAATAAAACTAATTCACATACTTTTTTTAACATATCTGATGTATCACAAGCATATGTATTTTACAAATTATCACAAATTGAAGATCTTAATTTATATAAATTAAAATCTATTTTAAATTACCAGGGAATCTCCCCCTTTATTAAACCCAAAATAAAGGATTTGTTTAAAATATTTTTCACATTTAATTCCAAATTAGTAAATAAACCATTTACAAATTATGAAATAAATCAATGGAAAAACTGGTTAAGAAAACATTATCAATATAATTTACCTCAATTAAACTGGTTTAGATTAATACCAGAAAGATGGCGAAATAAAGTTCATAAACGTTATCTAGTTAAAAAAGAAATTTTTAAAAAGGAGAATTTATCTAAAGAAAATCAATTAATTGATTTAAAAAAAAAGACAGAAATTGAAGTATATTCATTTTCTAAGCAAAAAGATAATTTTAAAAAAGCATATAGATATGATCTTTTATCATCCAAATTTATTAATTATGAAAATACAACTAAATCATTTTTTTATAGATCTTTATTTCAAGACAATAAATACCAAGATATTTCTTGCACATTTAAAGAACCTTTTTATATAATGAAAAAACTCCCTATTAATGAGAATTATCTAAATAATAATATGGAAAGTATATATATAGAAAAAATAACCGATAGGAAATATTTTGATTGGAAAATTATAAATTTGTATCTTAAACTTGGGATTACAGAATATGATATTGATATAATGTTAAATAATTTAATTTGGTTCTTACCAATAGAATTAAGATTAGCTTATAATAGCTATCAAAAGAACCCTTGGGTTATACCATCTGAATCACTTCGTTTAGAATTTAATAATTTGCGACGTGATTTGAAGAAAAAAGGAATCTATATATCTAAAATACATGAATTTTCAAAGCTAAGTTTTTCACAACTAAGGATGCTAAGAGAGTTCATTGAAAACGAACAAAGAGAAAAAGAACAAAGAGAAAAAATAAAAATAAAAGAAGAAATAATAAAAGAAGACAAAAAAAAAGAAATAAAAAAAGGGAAAAAAAAAAAAGAAGAAATAATAAAAGAACTAAAAGAAGAAGAAAGAAAAAAAGACGAACAATTAAAAGAAGAAATAAAAGAACAATTAAAAGAAGAAATAAAAGAACAATTAAAAGAAGAAACAGAAGAACAATTAAAAGAACAATATCTTCAAGATCTATATTTTTCCAATGAAGAAATAAAAGAAGAAGAAGAAGAAGAAGAAGAAGAAGAAGAAGAAGAAGAAGAAGAAGAAGAAGAAGAAGAAGGAAAAGAAGAAGAAGAAGAAGAAGAAGGAAAAGAAGAAGAAGTAAAAGAAGAAGAAGTAAAAGAAGAAGAAGGAAAAGAGTCCAAACTATTACATTCTGATATAATTTACCAATTAATCAGCTATACTCATATAATCGATAACGTAAACAGAATTTTTGAAGAATTAGAGTACCTATTTAAAAAGACCAACGACCCTAATCAACTAAAAATTTTTAGGTCTTCGATTAGCAGAAGACAACTGAGTCTTGAAGTAATGAAGATTTTGATTGAAAAGAAACTCCGCGAATATGAGAACAGCGACACTTATATAGCCATAAAAGAATCTATAAAATATGGATTCAAAGAATTTATTCCGCAACCCCTTATGATGTCTAAACAACAAGAGGGAAAAGAAATTATGCATCAAATAATAAGAATTTTATTGATTCATAAGAATAAACACCAAACTAATAAAAAATACCAAAAACAAAGAGATATTTATCTTTATAAGAATAATTTTTTTATTCCTGAAAATATTTTATCATTTAAGGATCGTAGAAAACTGAGAATTTTAAATTGTTTAAATCCAAAAAATGAAAATAATATAGAAAATAACATCCAAGTTGCACATGACAATAAATATTTCGATAGCGAAAAAAATCGATTAATGAAATTAAAGCTTTTTCTTTGGCCTAATTATCGATTAGAAGATTTAGCCTGTATGAATCGTTATTGGTTTGATACGAATAATGGTAGTCGTTTTAGTACATTAAGAATACATAGATATACACGATAAAATTATGATAAATAAAAATAATAAGATTTATATATATTTATATCTTTATAACTTTTATTCACTGTGCTATGTATAGTATGTGATTATTTACTAGTTTTTATGTATAAGATATTTGATTATTGTAGATACAAATTTAAATCTAATGTCATTATTATTATTAATGATTGGTAAATTACTTAATTTATAAAACGTAAGAGGTTTTTATGATAAAAAAAAACAAGTATTTAATTTAACCACTAAAATAAAAAACTTAGTTCACACTTTAAAATTAAACAAAAAAGACTTTTAATCTCATAGAGGTTTACAAAAAATTATAGAAAAACGTCAAAAATTTCTGGACTTTTTATTAAAAATGAATAGAGAATACTATAAAATTAATTAGTGAATTGGATATTAGGTATAAAAAAATAGATAATTTTATAATATGTTCTTTTTTTATCTTTGATAAATTATGCCGCTACTCGGACTTGAACCGAGATGCTTTAGCACTGCTTCCTAAGAGCAGCGTGTCTACCAATTTCACCATAGCGGCTTATCATTAATTATCACTTGAAAAGTAAAAAAGGCGCTTTCCATATTTATTTAAGGGAAAGCGCCCGGTTAAACCGTATTTATTTTTTATACCTAATATTTAATTCACTAAATTTAAGAAATTTAAATTTATGATCTAGATCCTACATTTCTTTTTTTGCTTAAATTTCTGAAAGCTAGTCCAAGAATTACCTTTCTTATATTTTCCAAATTTATTCGATTTATCGATTCATTATTTAAACTTCTCTCTCTTTCTTGAGTTCTTTCGTCTAAAGGTAATGTAGCAATTTTTCTAATTTTTGCTACTGTAAAAACTATCTTATCTCCTATATCCACAGGAATAATCTTAGTGGATAAAAAATCTTTATATAGTTTTTTATATATATGGAAACTTTGGTTTTCTTTAGCTAAAGTTTCCATTCGATTTGTCAACTCATTAAATTTATTAGCTAAATTTATATCACTTTTTTTTTTATCTAAAATTTCAATTCGATTTATCAATTCATTATTTAAACTTCTCTCTCTTTCTTGAGTTCTTTTGTCTAAAGGTTTAATTCGATTTATCAATTCATTAAATTTATTAGCTAAATTTATATCACTTTCTTTTTGATCTAAAATTTCAATTCGACTTCTCAACTCATTATTTAAACTTCTTGCCCTTTTTTTATTGATATCAATCCAATGGAGCCAAGAGTTGGAAAAGTTATTAGTTAAGTTATCAATTAAAGATTTTATAAAATAAGGTATCTTTTTTTTTAGCCTTTCTTTTATCAAGTTTAAAGCACGAGGATATGTAAACGATATTCTTTCTTTTCCATCACTTTTGGATATGTTAAAAAAATATTGTGATTGTTCATTTTTAACAACTCTATCATCGTCAAAGTTTTTGTATCGCAATGGTAGATTCCATCCCATTGGATCAAAAAGAATATTTAAAAAGGGGTTTTGGACATTTTTTTCTAAGTCTTTTTTATATTTTTTAACTAAAACAACGTACTCTGGATCCATTTCTACATTTTTTAAATCCAAATTGTTAATATTTTGATCATTCTGCTTTATATAGTTAAAAGCAAACATCATTGATTGAAATTTAGGATTTTTTATTTTTTTCTCTGCAAGATGTTTATATAGATCTATTCTCATTCGTCTCTTCATTTCTGTTTTTATGGCTTCTTCTTTTGCTAATCTATGCACTGTTCTTATCATTTCTTCTTCGCTTTCTTCTCTAGTCACTTGGTTTGCTAAGATTAATTTTTTAGTAAAAATGGGTGAGCGTAAAGCGTATATACATATAATAAATAATAAGGTATTAAAGATTCTAGCCTTATAATTTCTCAAGTTCAGTATAAACCAATTATAATATTTATTTCGAAGAAATGGATTAGATTTAATGTATAATTTAATATAATTATTTTTCTGTATCCAGACTAATACCAATCTAATCCATTTTACAAATAAAAAATAACCAATTAACCAACCAATAAAACTACTTATTAAAAATAAAATCTTATTGTTACATCGAAACATATAAATGGTGACCAATCTGGCTAAAGTTGGACTTGGTAAAATATAATGGTTGAATAATTGAAAGATAAGATTATTCAAAAAAATACATTGAATGCGAAAAATTTTACGTATTGAATCTTTACCAGTAGATTCATAAGCAAAATAATGATTGTTCAAAAAAAAATTAACTAAGAGATATGCTGGGGCTAATACGGTTATTGTATGAGGTCTATTTAATGCTAGATGCAGAGGGGGATAATAAATTGATATGAATATCAAAAGTTGTCCCATAATAAACCCGGTTGTTGCTGCTACCTTCTCCTCAATTCCGTTTTCCATAACCTGATCTCGTAAAAGGAAAAAATAAGAAGGACCTATGGAAAGTGTGGTTAGAAATCCATAATATAATCCACCCATAACGACGGATTTGATTATCATCATGTATATCATCATGTATACGGCGGATATGCGATTTATTAATACGCTAAGAAATGGTTGTTTGATCATATGTGGTTTAACTCCGGTTTTTTATGTTTTTAAGACAAATAAAATTGAATTATTTAGATTTAAATTTTGAATTACTACTTGAAATAGCTTTTACTAAGGAAATAATTTTTAAGACTGTCCGATCTACTTTCTTTTTCCAATTATTTTTACGAATATGTTTTTTTGCTATTGAACTACGTTTTTTTGGAACTGCCATATTAAATAACTCCCATATTTTATATTTTTATGTTTTTTAATAATGAAAAATCATGAATTATCACTTGAAAAGTAAAAAGGCCCTTTCCCTTAGGGAAATAGGGAAAGCGCCCGGTTAAACCGTATTTTTTTTTATTCCATTTATAAATTTTTTTTTATTCCATTTATAAATTTTTATAAATTTAAACATTACATGAGCGCACCAAGTAAATATCTCAATTATAACGATTTTTACTATTTTTGCTATAAATTCTAGACTTTGCCATATTTTATTTAGTATTATAAATTCCACTATTATAAAATGAATAATCCAAAGTATATAATTTATTATTTGTAAAATTTCAGCTATTAAAAATAATAGAAAGTAAACTAATATACATAAAGTATTTATACTTTTAAATATTATTTTTCTTATAGATTTTCTTATATTTTCTGATGTTACAAAAATATAATTATTGATATTTTTATTTTTAAAAGAAAACAAATTAATATCTTTTTTTTCTACAGAAGTATTTTTTTTGTTTTTTTATAAGATAAGAAGGTCCTAACGGACTTTTAGAAAGGTTGGTCATAATTACATAATAGAGATAACAGAGTATGATGATAATGATTAACTTGATTATCGTCGTCATGTTTACATTATCTAGGCTCTTCTTTCCGTTTGTGACTAGCTTATTTATAATTTCACTATTCTTTACATTTGTGACTAGCTTATTTATAATTTCACTATTTTCTACTTTATCAAGCAATGCATTTATAATTACACTATTTTTTACTAATATATTTATAATTCTTTCTAAATTATTATTTACGTTTGAAATTAGAGTATTTATAATTATGTATAACCTATTATTTACGTTTTCAATTAGAGTATTTATAATTATGTCTAACCTATTATCTAACCTATTATTTACGTTTTCAATTTTTGTAATTAGCTTATTTATAATTATTCTTACTCTACTATTATTCATTTTATTCATTTTACTTATCTCTTGCATCTTAATTATCTCTCCAATCTTAAGTATCTCGTGCATCCTAATTATCTCTTGTATGTACTTCTTTTTTATCTTTTTTAGCTCTTGTCTATTTTTG